AACACGAAATACGTGCAGAATCATCATTAGAACCATCATACTTGCTGACCATCGATGAACTGATCGAATTAACCAACCAAAGTTAGCTTCAGTCATTATGTATTGAACAGAGGAAAAGGCCTCCGTAACAGTTGGACGATAGTAAAAAGTCATAGCAAAACCCGTAGCTACTTGTACTAAAAAACAAGTAAGCGTGATTCCTCCTAGACAATAAAATATGTTGACATGAGGAGGAACATATTTACTAGTTATATCATCTGCAATCGCTTGAATCTCGAGACGTTCCTCGAACCAATCATATACTTTATTGAGATAGGGAATCCGAGAGGACCCCCCCCCGAGAACCGTATATGAGAATTTTCTCTCGTACGGCTCAAACAGAAACACACAAATACCAATTTTGACGGATATGCAATAGAAAGTTCAAAACTTCTTAGCTGCTCGATGCAATTTGTGCCAAAGATAGTAAGTAAAAAAAATCCGAAATCTCTTCTTTGTGATGCTAATGCCAAAAATATCAAGTTAGCTCGTACACCTTTCTTTTTCTTTATATTGAGCGTTCCAGGCCTCTTGAATCTTCTCTTTCCTATTTTTGTTTATTTTTGTTATTTAATTTGTTGTTTTTTGTGCGTAATGCGGGTCGACTTTTGTTTTACTGTTGATAGGAATTCCCTTGTTAAGACCCTATATATAAATCAATTAAAACCTCAGATTCATACAAGAACCACGATGATTTAATCCCAAGCTAAATAAAAGGGTTCTTTGAGTAAAAACCATTTGATCATCAATTATTCAATTTCAATGAGTGGATGTAATAACTCAACAAAATCTAGAGAAAGAAGTTGTTCTTCAGATAAAATTAATTTCGTAAGTCTAACGAAAGAAAAATTATTTAATTTAGGAAATACCCATCTGAAATTTTTTTTAGTCCGGTTGCGAGGTCTAAATAATAGGTATGAATCATAGTTAGAATATTTTTTTTTTACTTTTTTCTATAATATTCCGTGTTCCAGATATTAGAATAAATATCCGACGGGGTGGAATCATCTTAATAGAGATGACAGGGCCGTTCTCTGTATTATCAATAGGATCAATTATAACAAGTCACACGCTCATATTCCGGAAATACCGAAAAAAGAAATACCACAGTCGAACTACCAAAAAGGTCTCTAAATCCAAGTTTTTCAATAAAAATTTTTTTTTATTGAAAAACTAGAGGTTCATAGTTCTTATGAACCTAACTCATTGAAATTCCATCCAGTAAAACGGAAGAATTATAAATTTCCAAAATAATAGATAGGAATATTGCAAATAGAGCCATTGCAACTCCCATAAGTGGTGTAGTTCCCCAGCCCGGAGCTACTTTACCATATTCTGAATTCAATGGTTTCAATAAACTCCCTACAGTAGTTTGTCTTGGCCTAGATCTAGAACTACCCTCAACGGTTTGTGTAGCCATAAATCCTATTTAATCATTGGTTGAGATCGGTTGACTTTGTATACTATTCCGTTGTAATTGTAAATAAATAAACGATCTTATCGTAGATCCATTGTAATCTTGAAATTTTCTAAAAATGGAAACAGCAACCTTAGTCGCCATCTTCATATCAGGTTTACTTGTAAGCTTTACGGGGTACGCCTTATATACTGCTTTTGGGCAACCCTCTCAACAACTAAGAGATCCATTCGAGGAACACGGAGACTAGACTTGTTGAAGTAATGAGCCTCTTGATATGAGGGCCCATTACTTCAGTTTCTATAATGAAAAATTATTTCATTATTTTTTAGTCGGAACCTTAGGTGGTTCTCGAAAAAAGATAGCGAAAAAAATTATCCCTAAAGTCGAGACTAAAAGAAATGTATAAACCAATGCTTCCATAGATTCGATCGTGGTTTACAATTATAGCTTTCACATCTATTCGTTTGATTGAGTGGGATCATTTACCATACCATAAAAAAAGAGGGGAAAGAATCAACGAAAAGAAGTTGATTCAAGTCTCTATTTTTTTCTCGGGTACCCGAGAAAAAAATAGAGATAGAGGATAAAGATACCAGAGCAGTCTTGTATCAAACTACTTGTCTCTTTGTAGTTGGATCTCCAAGTTTTTGGAATGCTCCAAATTCCACTTGAGCATCCAAATCTGGATCAATACCAGCAAAAACATCTCTAAACAAAGTTCTAGCGCCATGCCAAATATGTCCAAAAAAGAAAAGCAAAGCAAACGAAGCATGCCCAAAAGTGAACCAACCCCTTGGACTACTACGAAAAACACCATCAGATTTTAAAGTAGCCCGGTCTAATTCAAAAATTTCGCCTAATTGTGCGCGCCTAGCATATTTTTTCACAGTAGCAGGATCGCTATAATTGACTCCATTGAGTTCGCCACCATAGAACTCAACAGTTACACCTACTTGTTCGACACTATATTTTGATTCTGCCCTTCGAAAAGGAACATCTGCCCGAACAATTCCATCTCCATCTACTAAAACTACCGGGAATGTTTCAAAAAAAGTAGGCATACGACGTACAAAAAGCTCGCGCCCTTCTTTATCTCTAAAGACGGGATGCCCTAACCATCCAACAGCTATTCCATCCCCGCTATCCATTGAGCCCGCTCTGAATAATCCCCCTTTTGCCGGATTATTACCAATGTAATCATAAAAAGCTAATTTTTCGGGAATTTTAGACCAAGCTTCCGATAAACTTAGATTTTCAGCTAGTCCGGCACCAACTCTTCGATATATCTCTTGCTGGAAGTATCCCTGATCCCACTGATAACGAGTGGGACCAAATAACTCGATTGGGGTTGTTGCTGAACCATACCACATAGTTCCAGCAACAACAAAAGCTGCAAAAAAAACAGCCGCGATACTACTAGAAAGTACAGTTTCAATATTGCCCATACGTAATCCTTTGTAAAGACGTTGAGGCGGACGGACACTAAGGTGGAATAGGCCTGCCAATATGCCCAGTGTACCTGCTGCAATATGATGAGAGGCGATTCCGCCGGGAACAAAAGGATCAAAACCTTCCGCGCCCCACGCTGGACTTACAGATTGTACTTTTCCAGTTAGTCCATAAGGATCAGACACCCATATTCCAGGACCATATAAGCCTGTTACATGAAATGCGCCAAAGCCAAAGCAAGCCACTCCTGAGAGAAATAAATGAATTCCAAAGATTTTGGGCAAATCCAAAGAAGGTTTTCCTGTACGTTCATCACAGAATATTTCTAAGTCCCAATACACCCAATGCCAGATGGCCGCTAAAAAACACAAGCCAGAAAACACAATATGTGCTCCGGCCACGCCTTCATAGCTCCAAATACCCGAATTCGTTACAGTTCCTCCTGAAATACTCCAACCACCCCATGAATTGGTTATTCCTAAACGAGTCATGAAGGGTATAACGAACATACCTTGTCTCCACATTGGATCAAGAACAGGGTCAGAGGGATCAAAAACCGCCAATTCATATAGAGCCATCGAACCGGCCCAACCGGAAACTAGAGCCGTATGCATTATATGGACAGAAAGCAATCGGCCGGGATCATTCAATACGACAGTATGAACACGATACCAAGGCAAACCCATGGAAATACCCCTTTCTCAAAGAAAAATAGACACTATGTAACTTTATCGCATTGCAATAGACTTTATTTACCTAATCTTTTCAGCGAATTCTGTATGAGAAAAGGTTACTTTTTATTGTATTCCGTTGAAAATAACGGCTGAATTCTGTTCGTAAGAACAAAGAGAAGCAGATCTATTCTATACCCGATAAGTACCAATACGCAATGGGAGCATTAGTCCTATTTTGGGGGAATGAATGTATGGATCCTTTTTATTATTCGAACGATCTATCTCTTCAATTAAGATTTTTATTTCTTAATTCTATCTTTCTCTAAAAACCTTCGAAGAAGACAATAAACTCATTCTTACGTTTCCATATTAAAGTGAAGTATAGTACTTAAATTTTTTCTTTAATTTAATGCCCATTGGTGTTCCAAAAGTACCTTTTCGGAGTCCTGGAGAGGAAGATGCAGTTTGGGTTGACGTATAGTGCGACTTGTCAGGCATATTGGGTCATATGGAATTTCCCCATTTTCTCCCCCGATCGAGATATCCTCTGTTTCGCCCAAGAAATATTGTATTGATTGAAGAATCAATCATGCGTAGCGTGAAGTTAAATTAGATTAATTTAGATTGAGGAGCAATATTCTTAATTAGAAGAATTTATGGTTAACTTGGACTAAAAAAATGGGGTATCCAGGCTCTGCTCATAAAATACCAAATGGGTAATAGTAATATATGTAGAATTACCGTTTGTAGCTATGCATAGAGGATTCTTCTATTTTATTTATTAGAGAAGCACTCTTAAACTGCCATGTCAACCATTATAATAAATCCATTGAATAGTTTTTTGGAGACATGAAACGAATTGAAAAAAAACTCGTAGCAAAAAGAAGTGGTACTGAGATCATTTGTCCTATATGTACAACTAGAATTCGGATAGATCTTTCCCCGGAGTAGAACATGAACCTAAAAGAATTCAAAGGGCCCATTCAGGAACAAGAAAATGACATCGTGATTTAAATCTCGACGAAACAATACATCAATGAGAGGTTAATTAAATAAGTTCAGTAAATTATTTTTTTGTTTTAGGGAAGGGGTAAAAACTCTTTCTTTTTTTAATGGAAGAAAAAACCCCGTCATTAGAAAAACAGGAATCTCTTAAAAAAAAGAGAGATAGGATTGGAATCAACACATTGATTCTTTATTTTCGCAATTTTTTTGAACCGTATGCATTCAAAGATGCACGTACGGTTCAAAAGGGATATAATTTTGTCCTAATCAACCGACTTTATCGAGAAAGATTACTTTTTTTAGGCCAAGAAGTTGATAGCGAGATCTCAAATCAACTTGTTGGTCTCATGGTATATCTCAGTATAGAAGATGATACTAAAGATCTTTATTTGTTTATAAATTCCCCTGGTGGA